CAGAGCCAATTCCAATAGACTTATTGAACGTTCCCATTGGCGTGCATCCAGCAGGAATTGAACCTACGAATTTGCCAATTATGAGTTGGGCGCTTTAACCATTCAGCCATGGATGCTTAACAGGGCTCATCGTACATCGTGAATAACCAAATTCCAATTGAAATGAAATCTTTAGGAGGAATCAATGAAAATCTTTAGGAGGAATCAATGAAACGACATCAATTCAAATCCTGGATCTTCGAATTGAGAGAGATATTGAGAGAGATCAAAAATTCTCACTATTTCTTAGATTCATGGATCAAATTCGATTCAGTGGGATCTTTCACTCACATTTTTTTCCACCAAGAACGTTTTATGAAACTCTTTGACCCCCGAATTTTGAGTATCCTACTTTCACGTGATTCACAGGGTTCAACAAGCAATCGATATTTCATGATCAAAGGTGTAGTACTGCTTGTAGTAGCGGTCCTTATATCTCGTATTAACAATCAAAAGATGGTCGAAAGAAAAAATCTCTATTTGATGGGGCTTCTTCCTATACCTATGAATTCCATTGGACCCAGAAATGAGACATTGGAAGAATCTTTTTGGTCTTCCAATATCAATAGGTTGATTGTTTCGCTCCTGTATCTTCCAAAAGGGAAAAAGATTTCTGAGAGTTGTTTCATGGATCCGCAAGAGAGTACTTGGGTTCTCCCAATAAATAAAAAGTGTATCATGCCTGAATCGAACCGGGGTTCGCGGTGGTGGAGGAACCGGATCGGAAAAAAGAGGGATTCTAGTTGTAAGATAGCTAATGAAACCGTAGCTGGAATTGAGATCTCATTCAAAGAGAAAGATAGCAAATATCTGGGGTTTCTTTTTTTATCCTATACGGATGATCCGATCCGCAAGGACCATGATTGGGAATTGTTTGATCGTCTTTCTCCGAGGAAGAAGCGAAACATAATCAACTTGAATTCGGGACAGCTATTCGAAATCTTAGGGAAAGACTTGATTTGTTATCTCATGTCTGCTTTTCGTGAAAAACGACCAATTGAAGGGGAGGGTTTCTTCAAACAACAAGGAGCTGAGGCAACTATTCAATCAAATGATATTGAGCATGTTTCCCATCTCTTCTCGAGAAACAAGTGGGGTATTTCTTTGCAAAATTGTGCTCAATTTCATATGTGGCAATTCCGACAAGATCTCTTCGTTAGTTGGGGGAAGAATCAGCACGAATCGGATTTTTTGAGGAACGTATCGAGAGAGAATTGGATTTGGTTAGACAATGTGTGGTTGGTAAACAAGGATCGGTTTTTTAGCAGGGTACGGAATGTATTGTCAAATATTCAATATGATTCCACAAGATCTATTTTCGTTCAAGTAACGGATTCTAGCCAATCGAAAGGATCTTCTGATCAATTCAGAGATCTTTTCGATTCCATTAGAAATGAGGATTCAGAATATCACACATTGATCGATCAAACAGAGATTCAGCAACTAAAAGAAAGATCGATTCTTTGGGATCCTTCCTTTCTTCAAACGGAACGAACAGAGATAGAATCAGATCGATTCCCGAAATGCCTTTTTGGATCTTCCTCAATGTCCCGGCTATTCACGAAACGTGAGAAGCAGATGAATAATCATCTGCTTCCGAAAGAAATCGAAGAATTTCTTGGGAATCCTACAAGATCAATTCGTTCTTTTTTCTCTGACAGATGGTCAGAACTTCATCTGGGTTCGAATCCTACCGAGAGGTCCACTAGAGATCAGAAATTTTGGAAGAAAAAACAAGATGTTTCTTTTGTCCCTTTCAGGCGATCGGAAAATAAAGAAATGGTTGATATATTCAAGATAATTACGTATTTACAAAATACCGTCTCAATTCATCCTATTTCATCAGATCCGGGATGTGATATGGTTCCGAAGGATGAACCAGATATGGACAGTTCCAATAAGATTTCATTCTTGAACAAAAATCCATTTTTGGATTTCTTTCATCTATTCCATGACCGGAACAAAGGGGGATACACGTTACACCACGATTTTGAATCAGAAGAGAGATTTCCAGAAATGGCAGATCTATTCACTCTATCAATAACCGAGCCGGATCTGGTGTATCATAGGGGATTTGCTTTTTCTTCGGTCCGGATCCACTGCGGGAATGATTTGGAAGATCCAAAACGAAAAACAGCGGTATTTGCTAGCAACAACATCATGGAGGCAGTCAATCAATATAGATTGATCCGAAATCTGATTCAAATCCAATATAGCACCTATGGGTACATAAGAAATGTATCGAATCGATTCTTTTTAATGAATAGATCCGATCGCAACTTCGAATATGGAATTCAAAGGGATCAAATAGGAAATGATACTCTGAATCATATAACTATAATGAAAATGAAATATACGATCAACCAACATTTATCGAATTTGAAAAAGAGTCAGAAGAAATGGTTTGATCCTCTTATTTCTCGAACCGAGAGATCCATGAATCGGGATCCTGATGCATATA